AGAATTCTATTTTAGATTCTAGTACTTCGAAGTCATTCAAATTTTAATAATGAAAAAAAAAAAAATTTAAAAATTTCATTTCTAGTTAGTAACTTTTATTAATTTCTTACTATAGAATATAGATTTTTTTCTTTTCTTCTTATTTATTATTTTGTATTTGGTTCGGATTGAAAAGAAAAAGAGTAGAGTTCTAAAGTGAAGTTGATTCAAAATGAAAAGGAGGTTCATGGCTAAGGGTAAAGATATAAGAATTCTTGTGATTTTGGAATGTAACCGTTGTGTTCAAAAGGGTGTCAATAAAAAATCACCGGGCATTTCTAGATATATTACTCAAAAGAATCGACACAATACACCCAATCGATTAGAATTGAGAAAATTTTGTCGCTATTGTCAAAAGTATACGATTCATGGGGAAATAAAGAAATAGGTGGAACAGAATGCGTGTGTGATTTTTCCAAGAAGCGGAACTTAACATATATAATACAAAAAAATCCTATTTTGGTCGGATCTTAAATGAATAAGAAAAAATCTAATTGTATTTTCTAGATTATTTTATACATAAGGAATAAACAAACCATGGATAAATCCAAACAACTTTTTCGTAAATCCAAGCGATCTTTTCGTAGGCGTTTACCCCCAATTAGATCGGGGGATCGAATCGATTATAGAAACATAAGTTTAATTAGTCGATTTATTAGTGAACAAGGAAAAATCTTATCTAGACGGGTGAATAGGTTGACCTTGAAACAACAACGATTAATTACTATTGCTATAAAACAAGCTCGTATTTTATCTTCGTTACCTTTTCGTAATAATGAAAAACCATTGGATAGAGCGGAGTCGATCCCTAGAACTACTAGTCTTAGAACCAAAAATAAATAGATATATTCCTCAAAACTCCAATTGGAACTTAAGCTCAGATTCATGTTTTGCTCGAAAAACCCTAGAATCCATATTTGATTCTTGTGTTATAAAAAAGGAAAATGGGGAAGAAATCTTTTTTCTTAAAAGATGTTCGTTTATTCCTACTATTCAAATCTTCATTTATTTTTCTTCTATCTTCCCGGAGTTCATTCTCCGGGAAATTCTTTTTCAATCATTCTTTTTTCTTGTATACTTGTATAATAGATTCTATTAAGATTCTTTTATTCCTTTATTTAATTTGTATTTTATTGGAAATCATATCAAAACAATTCTTATTTGATAAGGCTATTTGCGCAAGTATTTTACGATTCAGAAGCAATTGTCTCTTGTACAGATTTTTTATTAATTTGCTATAACTATAGGATACCCTATCCTCACGAGTTACTGCATTTATACGAGTGATCCACAAACGACGAAAATCTCTCTTTTTCCTGCTCCTATCTCGATGAGAGGAAACCAAAGCTCTCATTCTTTGTTGAGTAGTCGTTCGAGTCAGTCTTGAATGAGCCCCTATAAAGGTTGATGCAAATAAACGAATTTTTTTTCGACGTCTCCGAGCTGTATATCCTCGTTTAACTCTAGTCATTGAATGAAATGAAACTTTCTTGAATAACTAATTGATTTCTCTCAGTCATCCTTTTCCTCCGGTCTATTAATAACAAAACGGATTCTTCCGATATATAAGATATAAATTCCAATGGTTTTTGCTACTATGACCTTCCCGACCACGATTTTTTCTTTCTTCCAGGCATCTCGCCTGGAAAAAAATGCTACTAAATAAAAAAGAAAAGAATAGGGGGTTCCCTCGTTTCTATGGCAACTTATGAAACGGTGAGGTTCTCTCTATACACCGGAGCCTCTTCTTTCATTTCATAAAATTTTCTTGTGAACTTGTATAGTTCACACTCTTTGGCTCTATCCATTTATTTTTCAATTAGAATTTTTTTTTTTACAATTCTAATTAGAATGTAATAAATAGTCCTTTTCACAAAAAAGCTATCCATAAAGTGACGGCATTGAATTCTGAAAGTTGGCTGGGTAGCTTACCCTATTAGTCCGTTTTTTCAAGAATAGGAGCATAACCTTTTTGCTTCTTATAAAACTATTTCCTCCGCTTAATGGATAACTATTTGCTACCAATTACCAATGGAGAATTGCTTCTCATCTCAAAATATCAAACGAAGTGATTGGATTTGCACCAATAGAAACCATAAATTCTATAACATAACAAACATAATCATAATAGGTAGATGATAGATCTTCCTTTTTATATATTAGAAAAGAGTCAATTAAATGTCCATCTTCCACTCTATCTATCCTAGTGGTCGTAAATAATTTTTTTTTCATTTCTTCAAACTCATTATCTGAATTGAACGAGTCGCACATACACCCTAGTACATGTTCCTCGACGCTGAGGACATCCTCGAAGAGCGGGAGATTTCGTGACATTTCTTATTGGCTGTCTTGCGTTTCTAATAAGCTGTTTAATGGTTGGCATGTGGTGTCTATAAAATCTCATTCTAGATAGAATAGAGTGGGTTGGTTTAGATCGATCTTAACCTGATGATTGATGATTATGAACGATTTCTATTCAATAGAAAATCACGGAAAATTCCAATTAAAAATTGGAATTTTAGATTTATACGAAATTCCCGGTATTTTCATTTTCGACCGCTACAAGATCAACGATGCCATGAGCTTGGGCTTCTGTTGCTGACATAAAAACATCCCTTTCCATATCTTCGGATATAACCCATAAAGGGTTGCCCGTTCTTTGTACATAAACTTTTGTAAGGGTTTCGCGAAGCTTCAATAGTTCTTCTGCTTCCAGGATAAATTCCCCTGTCTGTGCTTCATAAAAAGAACTAGCAGGTTGGTGAATCATAACCCTGATGATATTCATCATGAATGGTTTTTCTATCTTGCACGATTGGGTTAAAGTAAGGGAAGGGGAGGAAATAGAAAAAAAGAGAATTAAACAACCGTACGGGCATCTTTTGTACATTGCATACGGCTTTGCAATGGAATTTATTTTTCGATCAAATTTATTCTATCGACTATCGAAAAGAAGAAATAGAACCCATCCGATGCAAATCGTTAAATGATCCATTTACCATCCTTCATCCTTCCTTTCGTAGTAGGAAAAAATACTATGATGGTTCTGTTGCTTTATCTATTTATTTCGTCTGTGGTTTAGCAATCCCAAAGTTTTTTTTGATACGATCCAAGAAGGATAAAATTATTTTTTCCTCTTTCTCTTATAACATAAAGATAAGAAAGAGACTTCTGGTGTGGAAGAAAAAGGGTTTGTAACGCTGAAATTTACTCTTGACACATAAGATCAAATTAGAAAGAACTCTTCTTTCATACTACTTTCTCGATACAAAATTTCGTTTTTATAAAAAAACAATAATGGTTTGTTCATATCGAAGTCGAAGTGCCATGCTATTATTACTTATTCTTTATTGAATTCACATTCGATATAGTGAAGGCATAGTCTTCTTTTTTCTCATCTTAGATAAAAATTCATTGGCGCCAAGCGTGAGGGAATGCTAGACGTTTGGTAATTTCTCCTCCGACCAGAATGAAAGATCCCATTGAAGCGGCTAATCCCATGCATATTGTATGTACATCCGGTGACACAAATTGCATGGTATCATAAATGGATATTCCTGATATTACCCATCCGCCTGGAGAGTTTATAAACAAAAAAAGATCTCTAGTATCATCTTCTATATTGAGATATACCATGATACCAACAAGTTGATTCGAAATCTCGCTATCAACCTCTTGGCCTAAAAAAAGTAATCTTTCTCGATGAAGTCGGTTGATTAGGGCAAAATTGTATCCCTGAGGAACCGTACGTGCACCTTTGGATGCATACGGTTCGAAAGAATTGTGAAAAAAAAATCAATGTGTTGATTCCAGTCCTATTTCTTTTTTTTTTACAGGGGTTTTGGCCTCCTTCCCTATATTCTCTAATGTAGAAAATAAAAATATAAAATAAAAAAGAATTTTCTGAACTTATTGAACTAACTTCTCATTGATGTATTGTTTCATCGAAATTTAAATAACGATGTAATTTTCTTGTTCCTGAATGGGCCCTCTCAATTCTTTTAGGTTCTTGTTCTACTCCGGGGGAAGATTTGCCCGAATTCCATTTGTGCATATAGGGCAAAAGTTTTCAGTACTACTTATTTTTTTTTCATTCATTTCATACCTTTCCCTAAACTATGAATAGTTTATGATACAAGTGGTAATCGTGTAAGAATCTAAAATTTATTTCATAGAATTATACTTCTATTCTATTACTTTACTCTTAACATTCCAAAAAATTGGTATTCTCTGAACGGAGCCTGGATACTTTCTTTTATCAGTCTAAGTAAACCATAAATTAGAATAATTGATAATATTGATTGTCAATAGGAATCATTGTGCTTCACGCTCCGAATTATTGATGGTTAAATTATGAAAATATTGAATAATATCTATTGGATTGGGCAAAACATAAAATACTCGATCGGGGGAGATAACGGGGAAATACCATATGACCAATATGTATGACAAGTCGCACTATACGTCAACCCAAGCTGCATCTTCCTCTCCAGGACTCCGAAAAGGAACTTTTGGAACACCAATTGGCATTAAAAGAAAGAAAAAATAGAAAGAAAAAAATGAAGTATTATATTTTACTTTAATATGGAAACGTAACAATGGATTTATTGTCTTCTTCATTTTTTTCTTTCTATATTCTTTTTCTTTTTTTTTTCTATCTTCTATTCTAATAGAATATTCTAATTTTATAGATAATAGATAGAATTATAATATATCTAAGTCTATAGATATAGACTGGAATGGAAGGTTCATAGAGGAAGACAGAATTAATAAATAAGTATCTATGCATTCTTTTCCACAAAACCCTCCCATTGCGTATTGGTACTTATCGGGTATAGAATAAGATATGTTTCTCTTTTTTCTCCTAAATAAAATAAAGGAATACAAATAAATATTAATCCTTTTCCTATACAATATATACCGAACAGGTGAAGTACACGGTCTAATCTTTTCCAATGCGATAAAGTTACATAATGTCTATTTCTTTTTCAGAAAGGGGTATTTACATGGGTTTGCCTTGGTATCGTGTTCATACTGTTGTATTGAATGATCCCGGTCGATTGCTTTCTGTCCATATAATGCATACAGCTCTAGTTTCTGGTTGGGCCGGTTCAATGGCTCTATATGAATTAGCGGTTTTTGATCCCTCTGACCCTGTTCTTGATCCAATGTGGAGACAGGGCATGTTCGTTATACCCTTCATGACTCGTTTAGGAATAACCAATTCTTGGGGAGGTTGGAGTATTTCAGGAGGAACTATAACGAATCCGGGCATTTGGAGTTATGAAGGCGTGGCAGGGGCACATATTTTGTTTTCTGGTTTGTGCTTCTTGGCAGCTATCTGGCATTGGGTTTATTGGGACCTAGAAATTTTCTCTGATGAACGTACGGGAAAACCTTCTTTGGACTTGCCCAAGATCTTTGGAATTCATTTATTTCTCTCAGGAGTGGCTTGCTTTGGCTTTGGCGCATTTCATGTAACAGGCTTATATGGTCCTGGAATATGGGTGTCTGATCCTTATGGACTAACTGGAAAAGTACAATCTGTAAATCCAGCGTGGGGTGCGGAAGGTTTTGATCCTTTTGTTCCGGGGGGAATAGCTTCTCATCATATTGCAGCAGGTACATTGGGTATATTAGCAGGTCTATTCCATCTTAGTGTCCGTCCGCCTCAACGTCTATACAAAGGATTGCGCATGGGTAATATTGAAACTGTGCTTTCCAGTAGTATTGCTGCTGTTTTTTTTGCAGCTTTTATTGTTGCTGGGACTATGTGGTATGGTTCAGCAACTACCCCAATCGAATTATTTGGCCCCACTCGTTATCAGTGGGATCAGGGGTACTTCCAGCAAGAAATATATAGAAGAGTTGGGGCCGGACTAGCCGAAAATCTGAGCTTATCGGAAGCTTGGTCTAAAATTCCCGAAAAATTAGCTTTTTACGATTACATTGGTAATAATCCGGCGAAAGGGGGATTGTTCAGAGCAGGTTCAATGGATAACGGAGATGGAATAGCTGTTGGGTGGTTAGGGCACCCTGTATTTAGAGATAAAGAAGGGCACGAACTCTTTGTACGTCGTATGCCTACCTTTTTTGAAACATTTCCGGTAGTTTTAGTAGATGGAGACGGAATTGTGAGGGCCGATGTTCCTTTTAGAAGGGCAGAATCCAAGTATAGTGTTGAACAAGTAGGGGTAACTGTTGAATTCTATGGTGGCGAACTCAATGGAGTCATTTATAGTGATCCTGCTACTGTGAAAAAATATGCTAGACGTGCCCAATTAGGTGAAATTTTTGAATTAGACCGGGCTACTTTGAAATCCGATGGTGTTTTTCGTAGTAGTCCAAGGGGTTGGTTCACTTTTGGGCATGCTACGTTTGCTTTGCTCTTCTTTTTCGGACACATCTGGCATGGCGCCAGAACCTTGTTCAGAGATGTTTTTGCCGGTATTGATCCAGATTTGGATGCTCAAGTAGAATTTGGAGTATTCCAAAAACTTGGAGATCCAACTACAAAGAGACAAGCAGTCTGATACAAAATTACTTTGCCATCTTTTGCCTCTATTTTTCCTTATTTTATTTTAGTATTTAGAATATTTCAATTTCAATTTAGATAGAGTATTTAGTCTTTCTATTTATAATTTATATTTTCAATATTAATTTAATCTATTATGTATTTCATATTCAATATTTCCTAATATCTTCTATTAGAAGAATATAGAAAAAAGAAAATATAATTGATTGAATAGTCCTAGTAAATTATAAATTGAAATTTACAATTTATTTAGTAAATGATCTAAAATGAATAGGTGTGGAAGCTATAATTGTAAACCACGATCGAATCTATGGAAGCATTGGTTTATACATTCCTCTTAGTTTCGACTTTAGGGATAATCTTTTTCGCTATCTTTTTTCGAGAACCACCTAAAGTTCCAACTAAAAAATGAAATTATTTTTCATCCTTTCCATTGAAGTAATGAGCCCCCCAATATTCATATGGGAGGCTCGTTACTTCAACTAGTCCCCGTGTTCTTCGAAGGGATCTCTTAATTTTTGAGAGGGTTGCCCAAAAGCGGTATATAAGGCGTACCCAGTAAAACTTACAAGTAAACCGGATATGGAGATGGCGACTAGGGTTGCTGTTTCCATTTTTTTTGAAAATTTCAAGATCACAATGGATCGCGATAATGTCGTTTATTTACAAATACAACGGAATGCTATACAAAGTCAACAGATTACAACCCATGATGAAAGAGGATTTATGGCTACAAAAACCGCTGAGAGTAGTTCTAGATCTGGTCCAAGACGAACTGACGTAGGGAGTTTATTGAAACCATTGAATTCGGAATATGGAAAAGTAGCCCCAGGGTGGGGGACTACACCACTTATGGGAGTCGCAATGGCTCTATTTGCAATATTTCTATCTATTATTTTAGAAATTTATAATTCATCAGTTTTACTGGATGGAATTTCAATGAATTAGTTCACAAAAACTAGGACTTCCTAGCTTTCTTAATGCTTAAAATACTTAAACTTAATTAAAATTACTTAAGACTTGGATTTATAGACCATTCTGGTAGTTCGATCGTGAAATTTATTTGTTTCGATATTTCATTTCCGGAATATGAGCGTGTGACTTGTTATAATTGATCCTATTTATAATACAGAGAATGGACCTGTCATCTCTATCAAGATGATTCTACCTCGTCAGATATTTCTTCTAGTCTCTGGAACACGGACTATATAGAATAGATCAAGAAAAGAAATATTGAAACTATGATTCATACCTATTATTCAGACCTCGCAACCGGACTAAAAAAAAGGAAATAGGTCTTTTCTAAATCAAACAAATATTTCTTTCAGACTTTTTTTGACCGAAAGAAAAATATTTCTTTAGATTTTGTTGAGTTATTACATTCATTGAATAAGTGATGATCAAATGGTTTTTACTCGGAGAACCTTTGAGTTTAGCTTTGGTTTTCTGAAATCATCGTGGTTCTAGTATGAATCTGAGGTTTCAATTGATTCATAGGGTCTCAACAAGAGAATTCCTATCAAAAAAGTAAAAAAAAAAATAGGGAAGAGAAGATTCAAGAAGCCCGGTCACGATTAACATAAATAAAAATGGATGAGCCAACTTGATATTTTATTTCTTGGCATTATCATCACAAAGAAGAGATTCCGGATTTTTCTTACTTCGCTTGGTATCTTTGGGTCAAATCGAGTCAAGAGGCTAAGCTCCAAGAAGTTTAAAACTTTCTATTCCATATCTGTTGAAACCAGTATTTGTGTGTTTTGCCTTGAGCCGTACGAGATGAAATTCTCATATACGGTTCTCAGAGGGGGAATCTTTCTTGGGTTACCTATCTCAATAAAGTATATGATTGGTTTGAGGAACGTCTCGAGATTCAAGCGATTGCAGATGATATAACTAGTAAATATGTTCCTCCTCATGTCAACATATTTTATTGTCTGGGAGGGATTACACTTACTTGTTTTTTAGTACAAGTAGCTACGGGTTTTGCTATGACCTTTTACTATCGTCCAACTGTTACAGAGGCTTTTTCCTCTGTTCAATACATAATGACTGAGGCCAACTTTGGTTGGTTAATTCGATCAGTTCATCGATGGTCAGCAAGTATGATGGTTCTAATGATGATCTTGCATGTATTTCGTGTATATCTTACGGGTGGGTTTAAAAAACCCCGCGAATTAACTTGGGTTACAGGGGTGGTTCTGGCTGTATTGACCGCATCTTTTGGCGTAACAGGTTATTCCTTACCTTGGGACCAAATTGGCTATTGGGCAGTCAAAATTGTAACAGGCGTGCCTGAGGCTATTCCTATAATAGGATCCCCTTTGGTAGAATTATTACGTGGAAGTGCTAGTGTGGGCCAATCCACTTTGACTCGTTTTTATAGTTTACATACTTTTGTATTGCCTCTTCTTACTGCTGTATTTATGTTAATGCACTTTCTAATGATACGTAAGCAAGGTATTTCGGGTCCTTTATAGAGAAGACAGATCGTAGATATTTGTAATTTCTCATATCGGGGAGGAACAAGAGTCTTTCATTGCTACAAATATGGATTATTGAAAAATAAGACATGTTATATTTAGATATTTTTCTTCAACTATGAAGTATTTTATTGTTTATTTGATACGAATAGTTCAAGTATATTTTCCTAAAAGAGGATGGATTATGGGAGTGTGTGACTTGAACTATTGATTGGTTCATGCAGATATATTCTTTTATCTGCCACGTTGGAATTCACAACCCAATGTGTCTCCGCATCCAACCATCACGTAAGTACCCTTATGTAGCATAGGATAAGGCCAATTCGCTTGAGGAGAATCTTTTCTATGATCATACTCGAATCATGTGATGCATGAAAAGGCTCCGTAAGATTCCTAGAATAAGTGATGTGGCATGATCCATGATCCAATGTTCTATCTATTCCACTTTGTTTGATTTTTTTTTCTTTTTTAGAATTTAGAATTCTACTAATAAGTATTTCGTATTAATTTGATGGTAATCTTAGTCAGTTTCTTATAGTATGTAGATGCATTCATTTCCTCTGCATCTATCCTGATCTACGATACTATCGGAGTAAAATAAGGGATCTAAGGAAGAACAGAGGCTAGACTTTATTAGTAACAAGTAAAAACTTTGTATTTTTGTATGTAAGAAAATCTAGATGTTGTGGGGATAAATACCAACCAAAAGATATGAGACAATCCAAAAAGCATTTGATCCTGATCAAATTTGTAAGCCTACTTGGATATTGAGCATTTCCTTGCCAGAACTGAATTCTTTGCAATGAATCGAATCGTTGCAACTCAGGGAATTGAAATTTTATAAATATTTTATTACATAGAGTCATTCTACATTATACATATTATATATGTAGATATGCATGAAATATAGATTTCCTATGGATCTTTTTCTGTAATTCTTTGT